GAGCTAAGCGGGCTCACATAACAGAAATAGAAATAGTATAACAAATAGAAATAGTGTATAGGAATTCAGGAAACTGCTGGATCTTAGTTTAGGGCTATTAGCTATTAATTTAATATGAACTATATAGTTCATAGTTCTATTGTTATATCTATATCATTATATCTATATTATTAGTTATAACTAATATAACTAATAATATAGAACTAGATATGACTAAATAGAATTAATAGAATTCTATTTTTCTAATAGATATTTTTCTAATAGAAATATATGACTAATTAGTATATGACTAATAAGTAGAATTTTCATTCTATCATATTAATTACATTAATTATTATTTATACATTCTATTTTTTTTTTATGCATTTTATACATTTTATATATATATATATATATATATATATATATATATATATATATATATATATATATATATGTATATATATATATATATATATATATATATATATATATATATATATATGAATGATAATTTAAAATTATAAACTATGATTATAAAAAATCTAATTATTTCTTAATATAAAATTTATTTATTTCTTAAAGTAAAGCAGTTATAGCAATAATTATAGCGTATAGCGAGCGGATCGGTCCTAAGAAAAGATAAGATAAGGATAAAGATACAATCCAAATTAGAATGAGACATTCTTCTGGTTTCATTCGGAAAAGGAAGAGATAGGACGAAAAAAAAAAGAAGAATGAATATCGACCGTTCCAGTATTTCAAATCGCACTGTAAAAAAGAAAGGGAGGGAGAAACATATATATATGGGATATATCTATCCATATTGAATTGCGGATACATCAATGATAGAATCATTTCTGATTGAAACAAGGTTTATCCAATAGAAATAAACTGATAGAGGATCGCCAAAAAAATCAAATAGCATACACTTTTTCGATATGGGAATCATTATCTAATGAATTCAACGGTTCCAAAATAAATGAAAGAGATGGGTGGAATTCCAACTGGATCTTGGTCTCAAATCAAAAGGGGATATGGCGAAATTGGTAGACGCTACGGACTTGATTGGATTGAGCCTTAGTATGGAAACCTACTAAGTGGTAACTTCCAAATTCAGAGAAACCCTGGAATTAAAAATGGGCAATCCTGAGCCAAATCTTTATTTTGAGAAAACAAGGGTTTATAAAACTAGAATAAAAAAAGGATAGGTGCAGAGACTCAATGGAAGCTGTTCTAACGAATGCAGTTGACTACGTTGTGTTGGTAGCTGGAATTCCTCTATCGAAATTACAGAAAGGACGGCCCTATATATCTAATACGTACGTATACATACTAACATATCAAACGATTAATCACGACCCGAATCTATCGAATATATATATATGAAAGAAAAAATTCAGAGTTATTGTGAATCCATTCCAATCGAAGTTGAAGGAAGAATCGAATATTCAGTGATCAAATCATTCATTCCAGAGTTTGATAGATCTTTTGAAAAACTGATTAATCGGACGAGAATAAAGAGAGAGTCCCGTTCTACATGTCAATACCGACAACAATGAAATTTATAGTAAGAGGAAAATCCGTCGACTTTAGAAATCGTGAGGGTTCAAGTCCCTCTATCCCCAACAAAAAAGTCCATTTTACTTCCTAACTATTTATCCTCTTTTTTTCATCAGTGGTTCAAAGAAAATTCACTATCTTTCTTTCTCATTCACTCTACTCTTTCACAAATGGATCCGAAGAGAAATCTTTGGATCTTATCCCAATTTGGATAGATACGATACTTGTACAAATGAACATATATGGGCAAATAATCTCTATTATTGAATCATTCACAGTCCATATCATTATCCTTACATTTATTAGATAAAATTTTTTAATACTTTATTTTATTTAATACTTTACTTTATTTAGATTTAGTCCCTTTAATTGACATAGATACAAGTACTCTACTAGGATGATGCACGGGAAATGGTCGGGATAGCTCAGTTGGTAGAGCAGAGGACTGAAAATCCTCGTGTCACCAGTTCAAATCTGGTTCCTGACACATGAATAATATATCGGATAGATATTCATACAAATTAATTGAGACAGATCAGGATATATATTCGTTAATAGTCAAGAGCATGATACATACTTATTCATCTAGCGTATAGATATATACCTCCATTTTTAGAGATGGGTAAAAAATATATGTATGGTTATGGTAAAGAACTAAAGTGGGATTATGTTCCCTTTTTTTTTTGTTTCTTTTTTCTTTCTTGTTTGTTCATATTGTGCTTTCTCTCACTCAAAAAGAGTGTTAAGTCTTCATATATATATCAAAAAAAAAAAGAAAAAAGTTTTAAAAAAACTTAAAAAAAGTATAGAGGGGTTGAAGGATAGGAATAGACAGGATGCATTTCAGACACAGTACAAATAAAATTCAATCCCTTTTTATTTCGGAATTTCGCTTTTTCTTTTATATTTATTCTATTTCTTCACTCTTGCTTACGTTACTTTCCGAGGTCTGTCTAAG